GGTAAAACATCTCCTTGCCAAGGAGAAGATACGGGTTCGATTCCCGCCGCTCGCCAGCTTAATTTAGTAAGGTACTATGATAAAAAATTTCGTCTAGTTGACTACTTAACTACTTATATTAAATTAAGTAGGTGTTAGTCTAATACCGTATCCCTTACTATCTTACCCTTCCTTTGCACCCCACTCAAAAAAAAGGGGGCTCCGGCGGCGGGAATCGAACTCGCCAACAGGACTCCCTAAATCAGGGATTCACCGAGACGAACAACTGGCAAACTGCTTTTAAAGGGAAGGGAGGTAGACTGTGCCTTTCTTTCATTTCATTTTTCTTTTCTGCAGGGTAGGAAGGAGCCTTGAGAGTTCTTCTTGTAGGGGCAAGTGACTTTGTAAACTGCTCAATTTGGCCCTCTAGGGCCGGGAACTAATGAATAAAAAAGGGTTGGATACCGCCCAGCCCTCTACCATATCCATACAAATAGAATAGTCCTTTTATACAGACAGCTAAGTGCGGAGACGGGAATCGAACCCGTGACCTCAAGGTTATGAGCCTCGTGAGCTACCAAACTGCTCTACTCCGCTCTGGAGGGCCGGAAACTGGTGGACGAAAAAGGTTGAATACAGGCCTCTACCATGTCTAGACAAATAGAATAGTCCTTTTATACAGAATGGAGCGGGTAGCGGGAATCGAACCCGCATCGTTAGCTTGGAAGGCTAGGGGTTATAGTCGACGTTGGTTGATTATTTTTAACGTCTCTAATTCAAAACCGAACATGAAATTTGGATTTCATTCGGCTCCTTTATGGATATTCTCACCACTTAACATCTATGTCAGCTTTTCTATCTGAATGGAACCAAAGCTCTCCGCTTTCTAGATGATCCCTATAGAGTAGGAAATAGAAATTATACTAAATCTATCTAATCTACTTACTTCGTTCCCTAATTTTATTCAAGAGATCCTGAGGAAAAGAATTGGGTTTCCACCGAGCTGAAACAATATGCTGATGGTTCTAGTAAACCAAAACTACCGTTTTTTAGCTATTTGGCTTCCATTTCCTTTTTTAACAAAAGAAGATTTAGTTACGATTGGAAATAAACTTTTTTGTATCTTCATCCATAGATCCTTTACTCATATTTAAAAAATGGGAATACTTAATCCAATGCAAAATTATGCTTCGCGACTCTGTACTCATAATCCAATTTGTATTTTGGATGCAATTTCCATTAGTCTTTGGATACAAATCGCGAGAATGTATATTCTTCCTCAATATGCTATTGAGAGGAAAAGGATTAAATCCTTTATAAGAACTAAAGTTTTCATCGGAATATAAAAAACTTAAGGACACCTTAAGTATATCATTTCAAATTCAGTTATTAATAGAACGAATCACACTTTTACCACTAAACTATACCCGCTACATGTAGATTATGATACCAACGCTACCCTTTGTCAAGGGTAGCCATTCGAGAAGGAGGCTAATTCCCCCTTATTGAATCAAATGGAGAAGGTTCATGACAGTGAGCGATTGGTACTTCGATCGCGGGCCTTTATTTTAGGGTTTAGATAGCCTCTCTGGTCTGTAAAATACATATCTTCTTACCATCCCAATAGCGTATGAACCTAATGTATGCATTTCGATTAGGGTCGTATTCTTATTCTATGGTTACGACTACAATGATCATTATTTGCTTTGCGAGGACGTAAGTGTGCCAGACTGCTGTAAGGAATAGTTTGATTATTCCTACAATATACACTAGGAGATATAGGGGGCAGCACTGCCCCCATAAATCCCTTTCTTCCTTTTCCTTTTTGTTCAATTCTGAACAAAGAAATTGGGGAAGATGTTTTCTTCCCCCACTTATCATGAAGTCCGAGCCCTAGAGAAAGAGTGAGATGAATTTCAAAAATTCATCATAGACTTTCCCTATGGCTTGAGAGAAGCAAGAAACAAAGAGTCGTAACTTAAAGAGAAAGGCGGACAGGACCCGACGGATTTACCTGATTACGTCAGGTAAATCCTTACCTGAGAAATTTTGGTCAGGATTTACCTGATGTAAAGAAGATCCTAAATGTCTCTGGTTAGTCGATCCTCTCCATTTACTAATTTCCTCCCCTCTTTTCCACTCAATTCTAGTTTATTAGATTCTTGTTTAAAAGAATCAAAGAAGATGAATAGAACTAAGAACACATAAAAAAAGCATAGAGGACCAAGACCATTACCAAATGTTCCTCTCAAGAATCATATTGGGTATCTGTTCCCTTCCTTTTCCCGCTAGGATCGGAAATCTTATATTTTTCATATCCATATACCATCGAACCCTTAGGGTTACAGAATCCTCCTTTTTTCCTAGTCTTCGGAAACAGAAAACCCATAGCCGGGAGGAGTTAGGTATGTAGGGTATGGTTTATTATTTTTTGTTGGGCAGGCAGTAGAATAATTTTTCTACTCTGCAATATAAATTCTACTGCCCACTTTTTACAAGCAAATTGTTGCTAAAACTCTAACATAGTTTGTTCAAAATGCACCAACTAGAATCCTTGGAGAATATTCAAGTACCCCCTTTCCAAGGGGTACCTGTTAAAAATCGCTTCAACAAATCCGTCCAAAACTTTTTAAGAAAAATGGAAAAGTTTTGAACTCGAAGGTTTTTCCAAGAGATGCCTGTTAAAAATAGTTGCAATCTCTCACCAAAACAGATAAGAAGTATCTCACTGAAAATTACTAACCAGCCATATGGGTATATGAAGAGCGCGAATTCCTTTATACCCCACCCAATTACAATTAAAGGAAATAAAACATAAATGGAGAAAATTCTCATCATAAGATCAGCCAATAGAAGAAAAAAGTCCCTAATTCTGCAGAACGTTCTGAGCACGTGAAAAGTCAATAGCCTAAAGATAAAAAAGAAAAAGTATACCATTTTTTTGACAGCAGCTCTTATTGCCCCTTTGGCCTTTTTTTTGGCCTTTTGTATTATCCGATTCAAAAATCGATTCATATTCAAAAATTGATTCATATTTGTTCACCTCCTCTAAACAATCTAACTTTCGTGCTTTGGTTTAGTGAGTCGTCCGAGATCGTGTTTACATACCTATGAACTTACCCTCTTCAAGTATATTGGATACTACTATACTAATAATTATAGTAATAATTTTTTATTGTGTCAACCCTCTCTTCACGTATTTTATTATACGTATTTTTTTATATAATAAAATAAAAAAAAACCTCTACTTTGTGCAAGTGATAAGAGAGAATATGAAAGATTTTCTTATTTTTCTTGATTTTCTCAAGATTTTGAACCTTGCCATGAATAAACTTCTATATCTCGATCTCGATATATACATATATAATCTCTACATATATCTCTATATGTACATATATTATGTACATTATGCAGTAGACCCATAATGGGAAATCAAAGTGGCTAATTTTGGAATTGAATAAAAAGCCCTTTTAACTCAGTGGTAGAGTAATGCCATGGTAAGGCATAAGTCATCGGTTCAAATCCGATAAAGGGCTTTTTAATTTGGTGGTAGAGTAATGCCATGGTAAGACGTAAGTCATCGGTTCGAATCCGATAAAGTACTTTTCTACTAAATTTATTATTTATTCACCTTTTTTTCTTTGTTTTTGAAAATTTCTCCATTTTTTTCTTGAATTTTATGACTTAGTGTGGGATGCATGCATTTTTGGTCTGAACACTAAATGAAGCACGGAGTGTAAATTGCAAAAAAGAAATCAAATTGGACTCTTTTTCCTGTTAGATCAATCAAATCACTACCTGTACTGAACTAATCTAGAATCCCTTTTATTAATCTATTCTTATTCTATACCCTTTAAATGAATTTCCCTAAAAAGTAGGAGATGATCCGTGAATTAACCTAACCATCAACTAAAAAAAATCCTAAGAAAGCATAACAGAAAAGTAGGAAAGACTCTTTGCTTTGGATCTAGTTATACTCTTCGAGTATATTGACAATTCTAAAAAACTGCTCATACTATCATTATAGTATAATGACGAGCGGTTGTATATGGCCCTATCGTTTAGTGATGCCCCTATCGTCTAGTGGTTCAGGACATCTCTCTTTCAAGGAGGCAGCGGGGATTCGACTTCCCCTGGGGGTAGGGAGTATTATGAAAGGAGGTTAATCATAGATTATCAAAAACCCTAGAATAAATTCTTCCTGGGTCGATGCCCGAGCGGTTAATGGGGACGGACTGTAAATTCGTTGACGATATGTCTACGCTGGTTCAAATCCAGCTCGGCCCAAAAATCTAGGGCTTCGTGAATATGAACTAAATCCATTTTTTTTCTTCCATAAAAAAAAATGTCTGATCCATAGAAATAAAGGATAAAGAGAAAGGGGGAAATTTCTTTCTAATCCATATTTCTCTCATTCCTTTTTTACAAACAAAAGAGTTTTTCTTATTGAAAGGTGGATTATCATCCATTTTAAGCGATAAAAAATCGCGACATACTAGTTATGTCACTCTCACTATACCCACATACGATATATGGGTATGTAGTATATGATTCGTCTATTTCTTAGAGTACGACAGACGAATCGAATCTTCTTATGGTTCTATTTAAAAATAGGTATAGGTATGCCATACACCCCGCGGGGATTGTAGTTCAATTGGTCAGAGCACCGCCCTGTCAAGGCGGAAGCTGCGGGTTCGAGCCCCGTCAGTCCCGAACTAGGGTTCAATGAATGGGTAAATTCATCTTTCCTTTTTCCATAAAAAATTTCCATCAAAAAAAGGGGGCAGGAGACAAGATCAAATACCTATGGGACATCCTTACTTCACTTTTTTGATTTCGCATTTTTCATTAAAGAGGGAGGGAAGGCCTATAGGAATTTCTTTTTTCACTACTCCCGGTTGATAAAGAAAGACATACATATCATACGTGGATTAGTATAATTTAGGATATTACTCTATCCTTATGATGATACCATCCTCATCTTAACTTCCTATTCGACTCTTATGGATTATGGAATAGAGTACCGGTATTTTATCGGAATCCATACATAAATTGTATTCGTTTATTCTTAGACAGTGAATTTAATATAATTAGTACTTTTTGGGTTAAACCAGGCCCCTTCCATTTTGTAGTTCCAACTTTGTTTGTGTATGTTCAATGACTAATTGGAAAGAATCTATCTCATTCTCATTCCATTTGCGGACTCCTTTTTTATGGATCCGCTCTCATCTTTAGACCCAAAAAGTGGATATTGATAGTAACCTAATAAAATAAAAGAAAAACCAAGCAAAGCAAACGCCCTTTTTCCTAAATTTAAAATATTCGATTTTTTTTATTTAAGCCCTCTTTTCTCCATCTCACTTCTACTTCTACTGCTTATTTGTATGTCTATGTGACCCATAGAAAGTCGGTCATATAATACATACATACATAATTGTATGTATAACTATAAGAAAAAGGAAGGGAAATTGGATAAGATAAGAAAGATCGTGGGTTATAGATATAGAAAAGAAAAAGTAGAAAAGGATGAAAAAAAGAGAGAATTCCTAATCCAATCAAAAAACCAATTTTGGTCTTAGTATGGATAAGGGATCTTCCTATGTTATACTATTCCACTCTCAACCATGAATTGATTTGATAGATCCGATATTCATAATATTGAATTGATTCAGTATTATCAGAATGCAAGTCCTCCCCTTGAATTTACAGGATACCCCTTTTTCCTCTCCATGGGATTACATCCCGAGTTATTGCGAAAAAAAAAGAGGTTATGGAAGTCAATATTCTCGCATTTATTGCTACTGCACTGTTCATTCTAGTTCCTACTGCCTTTTTACTTATTATTTATGTAAAAACAGTCAGCCAAAATGATTAATTGGAATTCCAATTAATCATTGAAGAAATGAAAAAGGGATTAAATAAAATAAAAATCCAAGTCTTAAATGAAAGGATCTGGTTGGAATCATAAAGTGTGGTAGAAAGAACTACATATAGTTTTTTCTACCACACTTTAGAGTCTTTCTATTATATTATCTTGAATCTACATAGAATAGATTAGTAGATTGAAATAGTATTCTAATTCAATTTCTTTTTTCACTGCATCCACTTAATTTCAATCAAGTCAAAATAAAAAAATCGAAGACAATTCTTCACGAAAGAATCCATGGAGGGAGAGAAAAATAATATGAGAATAGACTATAGTAAAAGAAAAAAAGTAAAAGTCAAAATCAGCGAATCTTTCATGCTTAAACATGCGGCGAGATGCTTCAAAAGAGCATAAAAATTTTTCTAAGAATAAGAAAAGAGTATAAAACAAATGGAAAGTGTGCGATATGTTGTGAATAGCTCCGTGGAAGAAAGTCTAATTTTCTTATGTATAGAACTTTTTTAACCATTCGTCACTTCTAGTAGAAATTATGAATTGCTGTAATCGCTCTTTCTATTTCTATAGAGTAGAATAGAACGACTCCTTCTTACAAGAGTTTCTTACAGGAGTGAAACAAAACTAAAGAAAGAAAGAATAAAGTTTGGCAAAATGATTAATGCAAAAGGATCAATTAAAGAAAAGAGTTGATACAACAATTCGACTACTCAATCAATTAGTAGTATCCCTAGAGTCCACTCCTCCCCCATACTACTAGTGAAAGAGAAAATGTAAAGACTACCATTAAAGCAGCCCAAGCGAGACTTACTATATCCATGTAAATTATGTCTCCTATTTCTATGAAGAAATTATTCTACTATTGATCAATAATCATAGTGGAATCAAGGGTACAGAGTCAAAAAGGGATTCTGCCCTAAGGCTATGGATGAATCAGTTCAAGGAGTTTACTCCTAACAAATTCTTATAGGATTTCTGGTAGAATTGGAGAGCATTAAGTATAAATACGATACATAGCCCTTTTCCTTAAAAAAGAGTACGGGGATGATGTCCTGAATGGAAGACGCGGGAATAGAAAGATTTTTTCTTCCTTTTGTTACCTTTTTTTTATAAGCAAAGGACGTCAGAATATACCATAAAATTAGGATAGATAAATATTTATTGGATACCTACCTTGCCTATGTTTATTTTTAACCTAAACCCTACAGCCCCGCTTTCTATCATTCTATGAAAGAATGAGGAGACTTTATCCACAACTCCGAAATTGATTTTTGATCAGCCTATTCAATCTGATTCTCGACGGAATCAGTAGCCCTTACTTTAGTGTATGTAGGTAGCATAAGATGTACGATAAATAAAATGTATAATAATTAGGAAGTCTTGATATTCCTTCGTGGAGTCCCTTCTTCAATCTTAGATTGAAAAAAAAAGAATGCCCCTTAGGAGCCCTTTGAATATCAAGATTTCTGACATCTTAGCCTCGTAGTTTTAAATTCTCGAATCAATTAAGAATCAATTCAAATTAATAAAAGAATAAGTAAACGCTACCTCATCCCTATTGGTAGCTGTTTGGGCCACTACCGACAAAACAAACCCTAATAGAACTATGGATTCTCAAAATCCAGTATCGCCAGGCCTAGTTATTCTCTTGCCCCAGCTTATGCGGGGTACGAATTTGTCGAGTTCGATCAGTACTATAAGCCTAAGTATTTTATTGATCAGGCGGCACCCAGATTTGAACTGGGGATAAAGGATTTGCAGTCCCCTGCCTTACCGCTTGGCCATGCCGCCAAAAAATCCGATCTAAAATCGAGAAAAGAGCAAGTATTCATCCACGTTTTCTTACTAAAACCCCCTTTCTTTTATCTTGAATCTAATTCTACTTACTTTTTTCCAATATTTTTCCAAAAATCTATTCCTGCTTTTTTTGGATCCAGTTTCGATTATTCTCCTCCATGGATTCTATCTTAAAACACACATTGCTAACACTAGAAAACTTCCCTTTTCTTTCTATTGAGATGAAAAAGGAGAAAAAGTGGATTTCCAGTCACAGGCTGCAAAATTCAGAACAAATTGGAACCATTAACTAGAATTCTACTTTTTTTTGAATTGCAGTAGTGAACGACTCTTAAATCAGTATTCTCTCCCCCCCTTCCTTTTAATGGCATAATAAAATAGAATGGGTTTATGCCTAATCCGTGTATAGGTAAACTCCAGGTCCGAACAGCATTATTATCCATAACAGCATTATTATCCATGGATCCCCCTTATGTACATATCTCTATGGGGAATCGTGCTTTAATTTTTCATTGCATTAAATATCTTGAATAAAAAAAGGAAATTTGCTCTGATATAGAGTATGACCTGACCATCTTGGCCCACCCAAGTGAAATTACGATAAAAGCAGGGATATGTGGAGAGGTGGATAACTAGATTGGCATGTACTTAAAAAAAAGGACTTACTTTATTTTAGGATTCTACAATGAAATCCTATATTTTCTAGCAATTCTACTACTACGAAACAAAAAAGAACCCTCAAATTCTTTTTTGAAATTAAACTAAGCGTGCTATTCTAAATCGAACTAAAGTCAAACTTTCTAGTGCTTATAAATTATTATATTATGGCTTTATCCCATTCATAGAAAGGAGATAAAATGAGAAATCTTTGCCATCCAATCTGATTAGAATATCATTAAGTGGCAGAATTTTTTTCTAGGAATGTTTTATCAATTCATTTTCATTCGATTTGTACCCCTGGCAAATTCGAACTTTCCTCGAAATTGTCTCTATTCATATGTATGAAATACATATATGAAATACGTATGTGGAGTTCCCTAGAATTTCATGTGATTCAGTAAACAGAATATAGATTCCATGATTGCTAGATCGATCCATAGGGATTGATGAAGAGTGAGCTGATAATGGAATTTTTCTTCGATAAAAAGGAAACTTAAGATTAAGATGCTCCGGAATGGAAATGAGGGAATGTCCACAATACCCGGATTTAGTCAGATCCAATTCGAGGGATTTTTTAGGTTCATTAATCAAGGCTTGGCAGAAGAACTTGAGAAGTTTCCAACAATTAAAGATCCAGATCACGAAATTGCATTTCAATTATTTGCGAAAGGATATCAATTGCTAGAACCCTCAATAAAAGAAAGGGATGCTGTGTATGAATCACTCACCTATTCTTCCGAATTATATGTATCTGCGAGATTAATTTTTGGTTTCGATGTGCAAAAACAAACCATTTCTATTGGAAACATTCCTATAATGAATTCCTTAGGAACCTTTATAATAAATGGAATATACCGAATTGTGATCAATCAAATATTGCTAAGTCCTGGTATTTACTACCGCTCGGAATTAGACCATAAGGGAATTTCTATCTACACCGGGACTATAATATCAGATTGGGGAGGAAGATCGGAATTAGCAATTGATAAAAAAGAAAGGATATGGGCTCGCGTAAGTAGAAAACAAAAGATATCTATTCTAGTTCTATCATCAGCTATGGGTTCGAATCTAAGAGAAATTCTAGATAATGTTTCCTACCCTGAAATTCTCTTGTCTTTCCCGAATGCTAAGGAGAAGAAGAGGATTGAGTCAAAAGAAAAAGCTATTTTGGAGTTTTATCAACAATTTGCTTGTGTAGGTGGGGACCTGGTATTTTCGGAGTCCTTATGTGAGGAATTACAAAAGAAATTTTTTCAACAAAAATGTGAATTAGGAAGGATTGGTCGACGAAATATGAATCGGAGACTGAATCTTGATATACCTCAGAACAATACATTCTTGTTACCACGAGATGTATTGGCCGCTACGGATCATTTGATTGGAATGAAATTTGGAACGGGTATACTTGACGATGACGATATGAATCACTTGAAAAATAAACGTATTCGTTCGGTTGCGGATCTGTTACAAGATCAATTCGGACTGGCTCTTGATCGTTTACAACATGCGGTTCAAAAAACTATCCGTAGAGTATTCATACGTCAATCGAAACCGACTCCACAAACTTTGGTAACTCCAACTTCAACTTCGATTTTATTAATAACTACTTATGAGACCTTTTTTGGCACATACCCCTTATCTCAAGTTTTTGATCAAACTAATCCATTGACACAAACTGTTCATGGGCGAAAAGTGAGTTGTTTGGGTCCTGGAGGATTGACGGGGAGGACTGCAAGTTTTCGGAGCCGAGATATTCATCCGAGTCACTATGGGCGTATTTGTCCAATTGACACGTCCGAAGGAATCAATGTTGGACTTACTGGATCCTTAGCTATTCATGCGAGAATTGATCACTGGTGGGGATCCATAGAGAGTCCATTTTATGAAATATCTGAGAAAGCAAAAGAAAAAAAAGAGAAACAGGTGGTTTATTTATCACCAAATAGAGATGAATATTATATGATAGCAGCAGGAAATTCTTTGTCTTTGAATCAGGGTATTCAGGAAGAACAGGTTGTTCCAGCTAGATACCGTCAAGAATTCCTGACTATTGCATGGGAACAGATTCATGTTAGAAGTATTTTTCCTTTCCAATATTTTTCTATTGGAGGTTCTCTCATTCCTTTTATTGAGCATAATGATGCGAATCGGGCTTTAATGAGTTCTAATATGCAGCGCCAAGCAGTTCCGCTTTCTCGGTCCGAGAAGTGCATTGTTGGAACTGGATTGGAACGTCAAACAGCTCTAGATTCGAGGGTTTCCGTTATAGCCGAACGCGAGGGAAAGATCATTTCTACTGATAGTCACAAGATCCTTTTATCAAGTAGTGGGAAGACTATAAGTATTCCTTTAGTTACCCATCGGCGCTCTAACAAAAATACTTGTATGCACCAAAAACCTCGGGTTCCATGGGGTAAATCCATTAAAAAAGGACAAATTTTAGCAGAGGGAGCTGCTACAGTTGGTGGGGAACTTGCTTTAGGAAAAAACGTATTAGTAGCTTATATGCCATGGGAAGGTTACAATTTTGAAGACGCAGTACTAATTAGCGAACGTTTGGTATATGAGGATATTTATACTTCTTTTCACATCCGAAAATATGAAATTCAGACGGATACGACAAGCCAAGGCTCCGCTGAAAAAATCACTAAAGAAATACCACATCTAGAAGAACATTTACTCCGCAATTTGGACAGAAATGGAGTTGTTAGGTTGGGATCCTGGGTAGAAACTGGCGATATTTTAGTAGGTAAATTAACGCCTCAGATAGCGAGCGAATCGTCGTATATCGCGGAAGCTGGATTATTACGGGCCATATTTGGTCTTGAGGTATCCACTTCAAAAGAAACTTCTCTCAAACTACCTATAGGTGGAAGAGGGCGCGTTATCGATGTGAAATGGATCCAGAGGGACCCCCTAGACATAATGGTTCGTGTATATATTTTACAGAAACGTGAAATCAAAGTTGGGGATAAAGTAGCCGGAAGACACGGGAATAAGGGGATCATTTCCAAAATTTTGCCTAGGCAAGATATGCCCTATTTGCAAGATGGAACACCTGTTGATATGGTCTTCAATCCCTTAGGAGTACCCTCACGAATGAATGTGGGACAAATATTTGAAAGCTCGCTCGGATTAGCAGGGGATCTGCTAAAGAAACATTATAGAATAGCACCCTTTGATGAGAGATATGAGCAAGAGGCTTCAAGAAAACTTGTGTTTTCAGAATTATATGAAGCCAGTAAACAAACAAAAAATCCATGGGTATTTGAACCCGAGTACCCGGGAAAAAGTAGAATATTTGATGGAAGAACAGGAGACCCCTTCGAACAACCTGTTCTAATAGGGAAGTCCTATATCTTAAAATTAATTCATCAAGTTGATGAGAAAATCCATGGACGTTCTACTGGGCCCTACTCACTTGTTACACAACAACCCGTTAGAGGAAGAGCCAAGCAAGGGGGACAACGAGTAGGAGAAATGGAAGTTTGGGCTTTAGAAGGATTTGGTGTTGCTCATATTTTACAAGAGATACTTACTTATAAATCTGATCATCTTATAGCTCGCCAAGGAATACTTAATGCTACGATCTGGGGAAAAAGAGTACCTAATCACGAGGATCCTCCAGAATCTTTTCGAGTGCTCGTTCGAGAACTACGATCTTTGGCTCTAGAACTGAATCATTTCCTTGTATCTGAGAAGAACTTCCAGGTTAATAGGGAGGAAGTTTGATCGGAATAAATATAAATTCTTTTCTTATTTCTATTTTATGATTGACCAATATAAACATCAACAACTCCAAATTGGACTCGTTTCCCCTCAACAAATAAAGGCTTGGGCTAACAAAAACCTACCTAATGGGGAAGTCGTTGGCGAAGTCACAAGGCCCTCTACTTTTCATTATAAAACCGATAAACCAGAAAAAGATGGATTGTTTTGCGAAAGAATCTTTGGACCCATAAAAAGCAGAATTTGTGCTTGTGGAAATTCTCGAGCGAGCGTAGCTGAAAACGAAGACGAAAGATTTTGCCAAAAATGCGGGGTAGAATTTGTTGATTCTCGGATACGAAGATATCAAATGGGATACATCAAACTCGCATGTCCCGTGACTCATGTGTGGTATTTGAAAGGTCTTCCTAGTTATATCGCGAACCTTTTAGATAAACCCCTTAAGAAATTGGAGGGCCTAGTATACGGCGATTTCTCTTTTGCTAGGCCCAGCGCTAAAAAACCCACTTTCTTACGATTACGAGGTTTATTCGAAGATGAAATTTCATCCTGTAACCACAGCATTTCTCCCTTTTTTTCTACCCCAGGCTTTGCAACATTTCGAAATCGGGAAATTGCGACAGGAGCAGGTGCTATTAGAGAACAATTAGCAGATTTGGATTTGCGAATTATTATAGAGAATTCCTTGGTCGAATGGAAGGAATTAGAAGACGAGGGGTATAGTGGAGATGAATGGGAAGATAGAAAAAGACGAATAAGAAAAGTTTTTTTGATTAGACGCATGCAATTGGCGAAACATTTTATTCAAACAAATGTAGAACCAGAATGGATGGTTTTGTGCTTATTACCGGTTCTTCCTCCCGAATTGAGACCCATTGTTTATAGGTCTGGGGATAAAGTAGTGACTTCGGATATTAATGAACTTTATAAGAGAGTTATCCGTCGGAACAACAACCTTGCCTATCTATTAAAAAGAAGTGAATTAGCGCCAGCAGATTTAGTAATGTGCCAGGAAAAGTTGGTACAAGAAGCCGTGGATACACTTCTTGATAGTGGGTCCCGCGGGCAACCAACGAGGGATGGTCACAATAAAGTATACAAATCACTTTCAGATGTAATTGAAGGTAAAGAGGGAAGGTTTCGCGAGACTCTGCTTGGGAAACGGGTCGATTACTCGGGGCGTTCTGTCATTGTTGTGGGTCCTTCACTTTCATTACATCAATGTGGATTACCTCTAGAGATAGCAATAAAGCTTTTTCAGCTATTTGTAATTCGCGATTTAATCACGAAACGCGCTACTTCTAATGTCAGGATTGCTAAAAGGAAAATTTGGGAAAAGGAACCCATTGTATGGGAAATACTTCAAGAAGTTATGCGGGGACATCCTGTACTGTTGAATAGAGCACCTACCCTGCATAGATTAGGCATACAGGCCTTCCAACCCACTTTAGTAGAGGGGCGTACTATTTGTTTACACCCATTAGTGTGTAAGGGTTTCAATGCGGACTTTGATGGGGATCAAATGGCTGTTCATCTACCTTTATCCTTGGAAGCTCAGGCGGAAGCCCGTTTACTTATGTTTTCTCATATGAATCTCCTATCTCCTGCTATTGGAGATCCTATTTGCGTACCGACCCAAGACATGCTTATAGGACTTTATGTATTAACGATTGGAAACCGTCGGGGTATTTGTGCAAATAGATATAATAGTTGCGGAAACTATCCAAATCAAAAAGTAAGTTACAATAATAATAATTATAAGTATACGAAAGATAAAGAACCCCATTTTTCCAGTTCCTATGATGCACTGGGAGCTTATAGACAGAAACGAATCAGTTTAGACAGTCCCTTGTGGCTCCGATGGAAACTAGATCAACGCGTCATTGGGTCAAGAGAAGTTCCGATTGAAGTTCAATATGAATCTTTGGGGACTTATCATGAGATTTATGCCCACTATCTAATAGTGGGAAATAGAAAAAAAGAAATCCGTTCTATATACATTCGAAGCACTCTTGGTCATATTTCTTTTTATAGAGAAATAGAGGAAGCCATACAAGGATTTAGTCAGGCCTATTCATACACTATCTAAACAAGGAAGTTAGATTCGGCGATGCCCCTTTCGGGGGGCATTCCGATTTCGCTAGTATCATCATTTTTGCCGCGCGAATCCAGATTGAGATTAAGGAAAGGAAGTTAATTAAATTTTCGAATCACTGACTCAGGCCCATTGTCGAATCCTACTCAGCAATTGTCGAATCCTACTCAGCCGAAAAAGGGGGTACTTATGTATGGCGGAACGGGCCAATCTGGTCTTTCATAATAAAGAGATAGACGGAACTGCTATGAAACGACTTATTAGCAGATTAATAGATCATTTCGGAATGGGATATACATCCCATATACTGGATCAAATAAAGACTCTGGGCTTTCATCAAGCCACTACTACATCGATTTCATTAGGAATCGAGGATCTTTTAACAATACCCTCTAAGGGATGGTTAGTCCAAGACGCGGAACAACAGAGTTTTCTTTTGGAGAAACACTATTATTATGGGGCTGTACACGCGGTAGAAAAATTACGCCAATCCGTTGAGATATGGTATGCTACAAGTGAATATTTGAAACAAGAAATGAATTCGAATTTTCGGATAACGGATCCTTCTAATCCAGTCTATCTAATGTCTTTTTCAGGAGCTAGAGGAAATGCATCTCAAGTACACCAATTAGTAGGTATGAGAGGATTAATGGCGGATCCTCAAGGACAAATGATTGATTTACCTATTCAAAGCAATTTACGCGAGGGACTTTCTTTGACAGAATATATAATTTCCTGCTACGGAGCCCGTAAAGGGGTTGTAGATACTGCTGTACGAACAGCGGATGCTGGATATCTTACACGTAGACTTGTTGAAGTAGTTCAACATATTATTGTGCGTAGAAGAGATTGTGGTACTATCCGAGGTATTTCTGTGAGTCCTCAAAATGGGATGACGGAAAAACTTTTTGTCCAAACACTAATTGGTCGTGTATTAGCAGACGATATATATATCGGTTCACGATGCATTGCCGCTCGAAATCAAGATATTGGAATTGGATTAGTCAATCGATTCATAACTGCCTTTCGAGCACAACCATTTCGAGCACAACCAATATATATTAGAACCCCCTTTACTTGCCGGAGCACATCTTGGATCTGTCAATTATGTTATGGTCGGAGTCCCACTCATGGCGATCTGGTCGAATTAGGGGAAGCCGTAGGTATTATTGCGGGTCAATCAATTGGGGAGCCAGGGACTCAACTAACATTAAGAACTTTTCATACTGGTGGAGTATTCACAGGGGGTACTGCCGACCTTGTACGATCCCCTTCGAATGGAAAAATCCAATTCAATGAGGATTTGGTTCACCCCACACGTACCCGTCATGGGCAGCCTGCTTTTCTATGTTATATAGACTTGCATGTAACTATTCAGAGTCAGGATATTCTATATAGTGTAAATATTCCCTCAAAAAGCTTGATTCTAGTGCAAAATGATCAATATGTAGAATCCGAACAAGTAATTGCGGAGATTCGTGCCGGAACGTCCACTTTGCATTTTAAAGAAAGGGTACAAAAGCATATTTATTCCGAATCAGACGGGGAAATGCACTGGAGTACTGATGTTTACCATGCGCCCGAATATCAATATGGTAATCTTCGTCGATTACCAAAAACAAGCCATTTATGGATATTGTCAGTAAGTATGTGCAGATCCAGTATAGCGTCTTTTTCGCTCCACAAGGATCAAGATCAAATGAATACTTATTCTTTTTCTGTTGACGGAAGATATATCTTTGACCTCTCAATGGCTAATGATCAAGTAAGACATAGACTGTTGGATACTTTTGGTAAAAAAGATAGGGAAATTCTTGATTATTCAACGCCGGATAGAATCATGTCCAACGGCCATTGGAATTTTGTCTATCCTTCTATTCTTCAAGATAATTCGGATTTATTGGCGAAAAAGCGAAGAAATAGGTTCGTCATTCCATTACAATATCATCAAGAACAAGAGAAAGAACTAATATCCTGTTTGGGGATTTCTATTGAAATACCCTTTATGGGTGTTTTACGTAGAAATACTATTTTTGCTTATTTTGACGATCCACGATACAGAAAAGATAAAAAGGGGTCAGGAATTGTGAAATTTAGATATAGGACCCTAGAGGACGAATATAGGACCCTAGAGGACGAATATAGGACTCGAGAGGAAGACTCAGAGGACGAATATGGGAGCCCAGAGAACGGATATAGGACCCGAGAGGACGAATATGAAACCCTAGAAGACGAATATAGGACTCTAGAGGACGAATATGAAACCCTAGAAGATGAATATGGGATCCTAGAGGACGAATATGAAACCCTAGAAGACGAATATAGGACTCGAGAGGAAGACTCAGAGGACGAATATGGGAGCCCAGAGAACGAATATAGGACCCGAGAGGACGAATATGGAACTCTAGATGAAGACTCAGAAGACGAATATGGGAGCCCGGAGGAAGGCTCAGAGGACGAATATGGGACTTTAGAGGAAGACTCAGAAGAAGACTCAGAGGACGAATACGGGAGCCCAGAGGAAGATTCCATCTTAAAAAAAGAGGGTTTGATTGAGCATCGAGGAACAAAAGAATTTAGTCTAAAATACCAAAAAGAACTAGATCGGTTTTTTTTCATTCTTCAAGAACTGCATATCTTGCCCAGATCCTCATCCCTAAAGGTACTTGATAATAGTATCATTGGAGTGGATACACAACTCACAAAAAATACAAGAAGTCGACTAGGTGGATTGGTCCGAGTGAATAGAAAAAAAAGCCATACGGAACTCAAAATCTTTTCCGGAGATATTCATTTTCCTGAAGAAGCAGATAAGATATTAGGTGGTAGTTTGATACCACCAGAAAGAGAAAAGAAAGAATCTAAGGAATCAAAAAAAAGGAAAAATTGGGTCTATGTTCAACGGAAAAAAATTCTCAAGAGCAAGGAAAAGTATTTTGTTTCGGTTCGACCTGCAGTCGCATATGAAATGGACGAAGGGAGAAATTTAGCAACACTTTTCCCGCAGGATCTCTTGCAAGAAGAGGATAATCTCCAACTTCGACTTGTCAATTTTATTTCTCATGAAAATAGCAAGTTAACTCAAAGAATTTATCACACGAATAGTCAATTTGTTCGAACTTGCTTAGTAGTGAATTGGGAACAAGAAGAAAAAGAGGAGGCTCGTGCTTCCCTTGTTGAGGTAAGAGCAAATGATCTGATTCGTGATTTCCTAAGAATTGAGTTAGTCAAGTCCACTATTTCGTATACACGAAGAAGGTATGATAGGACAAGTGCAGGACCGATTCCCAATAATAGGTTAGATCGCACCAATACCAATTCCTTTTATTCCAAGGCGAAGATTCAATCACTTAGCCAACATCAAGAAGCTATTGGCACCTTGTTGAATCGAAATAAAGAATACCAATCTTTGATGATTTTGTTGGCATCCAACTGTTCTAGAATTGGTTTATTCAAGAATTCGAAATATCCCAATGCGGGAAAAGAATCGAATCCTAGAATTCCTATTCGAGATATTTTTGGGCCCTTAGCTGCTATTGTACCTAGTATATCGAATTTTTCTTCATCTTACTATTTACTAACGCATAATCAGATCCTGTTAAAAAAATATTTGTTCCTTGACAATTTGAAACAAACCTTCCAAGTACTTCAAGGGCTTAAATACTCTTTAATAGATGAAAATCAAAGGATTTCGAATTTCGATAGTAACATCATGTTGGATCCATTCCATTTGAATTGGCACTTTCTCCATCATGATTCTTGGGAGGAGACATCGGCAATAATTCACCTTGGACAATTTATTTGCGAAAATGTATGTCTATTTAAATCGCACATAAAAAAATCTGGTCAAATTTTCATTGTTAATATTGATTCCTTTGTTATAAGAGCAGCTAAGCCTTATTTGGCCACTACAGGAGCAACTGTTCATGGTCATTATGGAGAAATCCTTTACAAAGGAGATAGGTTAGTTACGTTTATATATGAAAAATCGAGATCTAGTGACATAACGCAAGGTCTTCCAAAAGTAGAACAAATCTTTGAAGCGCGTTCAATTGATTCACTATCGCCGAATCTCGAAAGGAGAATTGAGGATTGGAATGAGCGTATACCAAGAATTCTTGGGGTCCCCTGGGGATTCTTGATTGGAGCTGAGCTAACCATAGCCCAAAGTCGTATCTCTTTGGTTAATAAGATCCAAAAGGTTTATCGATCCCAAGGGGTACAGATCCATAATAGACATATAGAGATTATTATACGCCAAGTAACATCAAAAGTGCGGGTTTCCGAAGATGGAATGTCTAATGTTTTTTCACCTGGGGAATTAATCGGATTATTGCGAGCGGAACGAGCAGGGCGAGCTTTGGATGAATCGATCTATTATCGGGCAATCTTATTGGGAATAACAAGGGCTTCCCTGAATACCCAAAGTTTCATATCTGAAGCAAGTTTTCAAGAAACTGCTCGAGTTTTAGCAAAAGCTGCCCTACGAGGTCGTATTGATTGGTTGAAAGGCCTGAAAGAAAACGTAGTTCTGGGGGGGATTATACCTGTTGGTACCGGATTCCAAAAATTTGTGCATCGTTCCCCACAAGACAAGAACCTTTATTTCGAAATTCAAAAAAAAAATCTATTCGCGTCGGAAATGAGAGATATTTTGTTTCTCCATACAGAATTAGTTTCTTCTGATTCTGACGTAACAAACAATTTCTATGAGACATCAGAACCCCCATTTACCCCCAATTATACGATTTAAGGATACATAAAGCGGATTTTTTGACTTTAAACTAGACTTTTGACCTTAGAACACTAACAGGTCAGATTTTAGATTTTTATTTTATTTTAATAAGTAAAAGAAGTCAGTTAATTCATTAAGGTTACGTTTATACCATGTATCAATGGCCAATTCTCAGTGGAAGGTTACATCGGAACAATTATTATTTATTTCAAGCTATTTCGGCTCTTTCTTAATCTTCAAAAAGAAATAAATTCCGTAATGGAATGGTAGGATGAAAAAAAAAGAAAAAATCAAAAGGAAGTGTGGAAAAAATGACAAGAAGATATTGGAACATCAATTTGAAAGAGATGATAGAAGCGGGAGTTCATTTTGGTCATGGTATTAAGAAATGGAATCCTAAAATGGCCCCTTACATCTCGGCAAAGCGTAAAGGTACTCATATTACAAATCTCGCTAGAACGGCTCGCTTTTTATCAGAAGCTTGTGATTTAGTTTTTGATGCAGCAAGTCAGGGAAAAAGCTTCTTAATTGTTGGTACCAAAAAAAGAGCAGCGTATTTAGTAGCATCAGCTGCAATAAGGGCTCGTTGTCATTATGTTAATAAAAAGTGGTTCAGTGGTATGTTAACGAATTGGTCGATTACGAAAACTAGACTTTCTCAATTTAGAGACTTAAGAGCAGAAGAAAAGATGGGAAAATTCCACCATCTCCCAAAAAGAGATGTGGCAATCTTGAAGAGAAAATTATCGACCTTGCAAAGATATCTCGGCGGGATCAAATATATGACGAGGTTGCCGGACATTGTGATCGTCCTCGATCAGCAAAAAGAGTATATAGCTCTTCGGGAATGTGCCATTTTGGGGATTCCTACTATTTCTTTAGTCGATACAAATTGTGACCCAGATCTCGCGAATATATCGATTCCAGCCAACGATGACACTATGACTTCAATTCGATTGATTCTTAACAAATTAGTATTTGCAATTTGTGAGGGCCGTTCTCTCTATATAAGAAATCGTTGATTAAGAAGAATAGTGAATTCTTGGGCAACTGCGTAGATTTATGGGATCACTTACTATTCTTTTTTGTTTTGTATAGATAAAAGAAGGGGAATATTGATATATATTAGAGGGTATTGATATATATTATGATCTGATGTGATTTCTTGGTATCCTAAATATAAGATTAATACTTCAAGTTGCTGAGTTGAGAAAGAGATGGTTGAATCAAAAGAATTCCTTTTTTGAAGTTCAATTTTTATCAGAGGACAATATGAATATTATACCATGTTCCATTAAAACACTCAAGGGGTTATACGATATATCGGGTGTAGAAGTAGGCCAACACTTCTATTGGCAAATAGGAAGTTTCCAAATTCATGCCCAAGTACTCATCACTTCTTGGGTCGTAATTACTATCTTGCTAGGTTCAGTTATCATAGCTGTTCGGAATCCACAAACCATCCCGACCGACGGTCAGAATTTCTTCGAATATGTGCTTGAGTTTATTCGAGACTTGAGCAAAACTCAGATTGGAGAAGAATATGGTCCCTGGGTTCCCTTTATTGGAACTATGTTCCTTTTTATTTTTGTTTCGAATTGGTCGGGTGCTCTTTTACCTTGGAAAATTATACAGTTACCCCATGGGGAATTAGCAGCGCCCACGAATGATATAAATACTACTGTTGCTTTAGCTTTACTCACGTCAGCGGCATATTTTTATGCGGGTCTTAGCAAAAAAGGATTGAGTTATTTCGAGAAATATATTAAACCAACTCCAATCCTTTTACCAATTAACATCCTAGAAGATTTCACAAAACCATTATCGCTTAGTTTTCGACTTTTCGGGAATATATTGGCGGATGAATTAGTCGTTGTTGTTCTTGTTTCTTTAGTCCCCTTAGTAGTCCCTATACCGGTCATGTTTCTTGGATTATTTACAAGCGGTATTCAAGCTCTTATTTTTGCAACGTTAGCCGCAGCCTATATAGGTGAATCCATGGAGGGTCATCATTGAATTGACTAGTTTTCGAAATAATCTTTTTTTTTAGCTTAGCTCAATTCATGCATGGTTCCAGATAATCCGCTTGGTTGGAAAACAAAATAGTTAGAAATGCGTATGAATATACAACCTAGAGTTGTAGGAGAGAGAATAGACTATATTACGGAATTGTCAAAGTATATATGCATTAAGGGGGGCGGAGTCAGGCTAGATCTATATCCTTAATGTCTAGAAGTCCAGTCATCTTTTGTGCGGGTTTCCACTTTAAGGAATGATTTTCGAATCCGATTCAATAGAAAAAAAGAAAATACGCAAAATAGAAGAAACAAGTGTATATGGGATATTATATATTCCTAAGTTAGATTCATTATCTAATCCGATATATCGAATTCCCTCTATATGGAATTGGATTCCATATCCAGTTCTATGCAGCATATTGTTATCAATTGTATATCTTGATTTAATTCCTATTGGATTTGGATTAGGTCGATTTCAATAGGGGTTCTTCCTCTATTTCGTCTTTTATTATGGATTAGATTATAGGGGAAATAATAGGAACTCAAGGATATCGAAGAGTAAAGAAAGAAGGATGGAATGAAAGAGTTGTTGGTTGGAAAGAAAGAGAAATAGAATAATAAGAATCATATGGATTTACACAAACCTCTAATGATTAGAAACTAAAAATGAGATCTCGAAGTAGTTCGGACAATTCAGATTATCATTTCAATTTGTACTTTTTAGTTACTTCTCCCCAATAGAGCTTAGAAGTAAGAATTTCTTGGTTGATTGTATCCTTAACCATTTCTTTTTTTTTTTGACACGAGGAACTCACCATGAATCCACTAATTGCTGCTGCTTCCGTTATTGCTGCTGGATTGGCCGTAGGGCTTGCTTCTATTGGGCCTGGAGTTGGTCAAGGTACTGCTGCAGGACAAGCTGTAGAAGGTATTGCGAGACAGCCAGAAGCAGAAGGTAAAATACGAGGTACTTTATTGCTTAGTCTAGCTTTTATGGAAGCTTTAACAATTTATGGACTAGTTGTGGCACTAGCACTTTTATTTGCGAACCCTTTTGTTTAATCCTAAAAAAGAAAATGAGTGCTTTAGATTAGATACTTTTTTCTTTTTTTAGTAAATTGGTATTTGCTTCTGCAATTCCAATTATATCAATACTTTACTCCTATTTATTACTCCTGGAATTATCTATTTATTGGGACAGACAATACCCCACCCCAGGAAGGGCTGATTTGAGGATGATCAATTTAGAGGATATGCTCGCCTTCTTCCTTCCCGTCCTTAGTTTAGGACAGTGGAAAGTCTTTTTCCTTTTATTTTAGGAATTTTGAGAACATTTCAACAAAGGAGGTCTTTCACAGGTCAAACGAGACCTAAGACTTAATCTAAAATAAATTACTAGATTGAATCTATTTGCATTAAAAAAAAATTGCATTAAAAAAACCGATCAAAAAAGGGCGAGCGAAGTAAGTGATCGAAAAACTTTGTTCTTTGTTCGTCCTATCTATAAGAGGAGAGCATATGAAAAATGTAACCCATTCTTTCGTTTTTTTAGCTCACTGGCCATCCGCTGGGAGTTTCGGGCTTAATACCGATATTTTAGCAACAA